TTTTTCGATTCATCCCTGGAGTTGAATACCTCATTCAAGAATTTTTTTTGATCCAATCTGTAGGAATCAATAGAAAAGGCAAATCCCTTATTATACACCAGATCCGGCTCGGTTATTGATAGAGTTAATAGATCTGCCATTTCTTGAAATCTCTCTTCTGATTCAAAATCGTGGTGCAACGTATATCCTCCCCTGTTCCGGTCATGGAATATATGAAATAAATCAAAAAATGAATTTTGGTTCAAGAATGAAATCTTATTGGAACTGTCCATATCCGGTTCATCCTTCGGAACCATATCACATCCCGGATCTGATGAAATAGGATGAGTTGAGACGGTATTTTGTAAATACGTAATTATCTTGAATATATCAACCATTTCTTTATTTTCCGATCTCCTGGAAGGGACAAAAGAAAAATCTTGCTGTTTCTTCAACAATTTCTGATCTCTAGTGGACCCCTCAGTAGGATTCGAACCCAGATGAAGTTCTGACCATCTGTCAGAGAAAAAAGAACGAATGGATCTTGTAGGATTCCCAAGAAATTCTTCGATTTCTTCCGGAAGCAGATGATTATTCATCTGCTTCTCACGTTCCGTGAATAGCCGGGACATTGAGGAATCCCCAGAAAGGCATTTCGGGAATCGGTCTGATTCTATCTCTGTTCGTTCCGTTTGAAGAAAGGAAGGATCCCAAAGAGTCGATCTTTCTTTTAGTTGTTGAATCTCTCTTTGATTGATCAATGTGTGATATTCCGAATCCTCATTACTAATGGAATCAAAATGATCTCTGGATTGATCAGAAGATCCTTTCAATTGGCTAGAATCCGTTACTTGAACGAAAATAGATCTTGTGGAATCATATTGCATATTTGACGATACATTCCGTACCTTGCTAAAAAACCGATCCTTGTTTACCAACCACACATTCTCTAACCAAATCCAATTCTCTCTCGATACGTTCCTCAAAAAATCCGATTCGTGCGGATTCTTCCCCCAACTAACTAAGAGATCTTGGCGGAATTGCCACATATGAAATTGAGCACAATTTGGCAAAGAAATACCCCACTTGTTTCTCGAGAGGAGATGGGAAACATGCTCAATATCATTTGATTGAATAGTTGACCCAGCTCCTTGTTGTTTGAAGAAACCCTCCACTTCAATTGGTCTTTTTTCACGAAAAGCAGACATGAGATAACAAATCCAGTGTTTCACTAAGATTTCGAATAGCTGTCCCGAATTCAAGTTAATTATGTTTCGCTTCTTCCTCGGAGAAAGACGATCAAACAATTCCCAATCATGGTCCTTGCGGATCGGATCATCCGTATAGGATACAAAAGGAAACTCCAGATATTCGATATCTTTCTCTTTGAATGAGATCTCAATTCCAGCTACGGTTTCATTCGATATCTTACAACTAGAATCCCTCTTTTTTCCGATCCGGTTCCTCCACCACCGCGAACCCCAGTTAGATTCAGGCATGATACACTTTTTAGTTATTGGGAGAACCCAAGTACTCTCTTTCGGATCCATGAAACAACTCTCAGAGATCTTTTTCCCTTTTAGAAGATACAGGAGCGAAACAATCAACCTATTGATATTGGAAGACCCAAAAGATTCTTTCAATGTATCATTTCTGGGTCCAATGGAATTCATAGGTATAGGAAGAAGCCCCATCAAATAGATATTTTTTCTTTCGACCCTATTTCGATTGTAAATACGATATATAAGGACCGCTACTGCAAGCAGTACTACACCTTTGATCGTGAAATATCGATTGCTTGTTGAACCCTGTGAATCGCGTGAAAGTAGGATACTCCAAATTCGGGGGTCAAAGAGTTTTATAAAACGTTCTTGGTGGAAAAAAATGTGAGTGAAAGATCCCACGGAATCGAATTTGGTCCACGAATCTAAGAAATAGTGAGAATTCTTGATCTCTCTCAATATCTCTCTCAATTCGAAGATCCAGGATTTTAATGGATGTCGTTTCACTGCTTCCTGCTTCATTGATTCCTCCTAAGGATTTCATTTCAATTGGAATTTGGTTATTCACGATGTACGACGATCCCCGTTACGCATCCATGGCTGAATGGTTAAAGCGCCCAACTCATAATTGGCAAATTCGTAGGTTCAATTCCTGCTGGATGCACGCCAATGGGAACGTTCAATACGTCTATTGGAATTGGCTCTGTATCAATGAAATCTCATCATCCATACATAACGAATTGTTATGGTATATTCATACCATAACATATGAACAGTAAGAAATAGAATTCTTATCGATACTGGAACTCAGGGAAGAAAATGGATTTATGGATGGAATCAAATATGCAGTATTTACAGACAAAAGTATTCGGTTATTGGGGAACAATCAATATACTTCTAATGTCGAATCGGGATCAACTAGGACAGAAATAAAGCATTGGGTCGAACTCTTCTTTGGTGTCAAGGTAATAGCTATCAATAGTCATCGACTCCCGGGAAAGGGTAGAAGAATGGGACCCATTATGGGACATACAATGCATTACAGACGTATGATCATTACGCTTCAACCGGGTTATTCTATTCCACCTCTTAGAAAGAAAAGAACTTAAATAAAAATACTTAACTTAATAACACGGCTATACATTTATACAAAACTTCTACCCCGAGCACACGCAATGAAGCCGTCGGCAGTCAAGTGAAATCCAATCCACGAAATAATTTGATCTATGGACAGCGTCGTTGTGGTAAAGGTCGTAATGCCAGAGGAATCATTACCGCAAGGCATAGAGGGGGAGGTCATAAGCGTCTATACCGTAAAATCGATTTTCGACGGAATGAAAAAGACATATCTGGTAGAATCGTAACCATAGAATACGACCCTAATCGAAATGCATATATTTGTCTCATACACTATGGGGATGGTGAGAAGAGATATATTTTACATCCCAGAGGGGCTATAATTGGAGATACCATTGTTTCTGGTACAGAAGTTCCTATCTCAATGGGAAATGCCCTACCTTTGAGTGCGGTTTGAACCATTGATTTACGTAATTGGAAGTAACCAATTAGGTTTACAACGAAACCTAGAAATCGATCACTGATCCAATTTGAGTACCTCTACGGGATAGACCTCAACAGAAAACTGAAGAGTAACGGCAGCAAGTGATTGAGTTCAGTAGTTCCTCATATAAAATTATTGACTCTAGAGATATAGTAATATGGAGAAGACAAAATTGTTTGAAGCACCGACAGAGCCGGAAGCGCCCCTTGTTTCAAAGAGAGGAGGACGGGTTATTCACATTTCATTTGATGGTCAGAGGCGAATTGAAAGCTAAGCAGTGGTAATTCTACCCCCGGGGAAAAATAGATATGTCTCCTACGTTACCCGTACTATGTGGAAGTATCGACGTAATTTCATAGAGTCATTCGGTCTGAATGCTACATGAAGAACATAAGCCAGATGAAGGAGCGGGGAGACCTAGGATGTAGAAGATCATAACATCAGTGATTCGGCAGATTTGGATTCCTATATATCCACTCATGTGGTACTTCATCATACGATTCATATGAGATCCATCTGTCTAGATATCATCATATACATCCAGAAAGCCGTATGCTTTGGAAGAAGCTTGTACAGTTTGGGAAGGGGTTTTGATTGATCAAAAAGAAGAATCTACTTCAACCGATATGCCCTTAGGCACGGCCATACATAACATAGAAATCACACTGGGAAAGGGTGGACAATTAGCGAGAGCAGCGGGTGCTGTAGCGAAACTGATTGCAAAAGAGGGTAAATCGGCCACATTAAAATTACCATCTGGGGAGGTCCGTTTGATATCCAAAAACTGCTCAGCAACAGTCGGACAAGTGGGTAATGTTGGGGTGAACCAGAAAAGTTTGGGTAGAGCCGGATCTAAGTGTTGGCTAGGTAAGCGTCCTGTAGTAAGAGGAGTAGTTATGAACCCTGTAGACCACCCCCATGGGGGTGGTGAAGGGAGGGCCCCAATTGGTAGAAAAAAACCCACAACCCCTTGGGGTTATCCCGCGCTTGGAAAAAGAAGTCGAAAAAAGAATAAATATAGTGATAGTTTGATTCTTCGTCGCCGTAGTAAATAGGAGAATATTGAAAATAGAATATGTTTCCTCGTCTTTACAAAAAACAAAAAAAAGATAGGAGTAATTAACTGTGACACGTTCACTAAAAAAAAATCCTTTTGTAGCTAATCATTTATTGGGAAAAATTGCGAAGCTGAACATGAGGGCAGAAAAAGATACAATCGTAACTTGGTCCCGGGCATCTACCATTATACCCACAATGATCGGCCATACAATTGCTATTCATAATGGAAAGGAACATTTGCCTATTTATATAACAGATCGTATGGTAGGTCACAAATTGGGAGAATTTGCACCTACTCTGAATTTCCGGGGGCATGCGAGAAACGATAATAAATCTCGTCGTTAATGTTAATTAATTCAATTAATTTAATATGGGTGCTCATCGTTTATTGGCGGGAGGTGAACCTTATGATAAAGAGTGATCCGGATGTAGAAGTATACGCTTTAGGTCAACATATACGTATGTCTGCTCATAAAGCGCGAAGAGTAATTGATCAGATTCGTGGGCGTACCTACGAGGAAACACTTATGATACTAGAACTCATGCCTTATCGAGCATGTTATCCCATTTTTAAATTAGTTTATTCTGCAGCAGCAAATGCTAGTCACAATATGGGTTTCAACGAAACGGCTTTAATCATTAGTCAAGCCGAAGTTAATGAGGGTACTATCATGAAAAAGTTAAAACCCCGAGCTCGAGGACGTAGTTATCCGATAAAAAGACCCACCTGTCATATAACTATTGTATTGCAAGATATATCTAAAGCTAAAGATAAAAAATATTTCATATGGTTAAGAAAATATGGATGGGTATATAAAGATAAGTATACAGATATCAGAGAGAGGTATCTATATATGATGGATCATATGCTATATGGGGACAGAATGACATGGGCTCATAGAGAAATGATATGGCCTTATAGAGACAGCGAGGTGTTATGGGACAAAAAATAAATCCACTCGGTTTCAGACTTGGTACAACCCAAAGTCATCATTCTGTTTGGTTTGCACAACCAAAAAGTTATTCCGAAGGTCTCCAGGAAGATCAAAAAATACAGGATTGTATCAAGAATTATTTACAAAAAAATATGAAAATATCCTCTGGTGTCGAGGGAATTGCACGCATAAAGATTCAAAAAAGAATCGATCTGATCCAGGTCATAATATATATGGGATTCCCAAAATTGTTAATAGAGGGCAGCCCGCGAGGAATCGAAGAATTACAGAGCAATGTACAAAAAGAATTTCATTCTGTGAACCGAAAACTTAACATTGCTATCACAAGAGTTGCAAAACCTTATGGACAACCTAATATTCTTGCAGAATTTATAGCCGGACAATTAAAGAATAGAGTTTCATTTCGAAAGGCAATGAAAAAAGCTATTGAATTAACTGAACAAGCAGATACAAAAGGAATTCAAGTACAAATTGCAGGACGTATCGACGGAAAAGAAATTGCACGTGTCGAATGGATCAGAGAAGGTAGGGTTCCCCTACAAACCATTCGCGCTAAAATTGATTATTGTTCCTATACAGTTGGAACTATCTATGGGGCATTAGGAATCAAAATTTGGATATTTGCAGACGAGGAATAATGGTCAATGGTCCTTTCGTTGTCTTTCTGTTCCATCCATCCGGCAATTTAATAAAAAATCACAAACTCGTTTATTTTTTTCCGTTAAATCAAAAAAAAAATTAGAATTTTTCTTAATTCTTCTAATTCTATAGGGTTGAATAACAATTCGATTGACTCCATATAATTGCTATGCTTAGTGTGTGACTCGTTGGTTTTTTTATTTAGGGTTAGGTTAGGATTAAAAAACAAGGGACCGTCCCCTAGTATGAACTAATAACTAGATAACTAATAACCAGCTCATTGCTTCGTATTATCTGGATCCAAGGAAACAGTCACTATATGATGTATCGATCATATTGTTGTAGCGACTGAAATCTTTTTTACATAAAAGATAAGGTTGTGAAGCAACAACAAAGGGATATGGATAGATGGAGGGGTGAGAGAAAGAAAGAAAAAGAATAGCAATGATATATGATTCCAATATGTATGGTCTATGAACTATCTCATAAAAGGCAGTGTAATAAAGCATTAATACGTATTCGTCCATAATTAATATAATAATTAGATGAATCCAATTCATAAGAAAAATAAAAAGAATAAAGAGCATCGAGTCAATAAAGACTGAGGAGATTGATTCAGGAACAAATTTTATTAGGAGCTCCATTGCAGAGTTCGGGCCTAGCCATTAATCGAGAAGCGATGGGAACGACAGAACCCGTGACGTGACTGCGTAAGATTCCCTTGAAAACGAATCCTAATGATTCATTGGGTGGGATGGCGGAACGAGCCAAGAGCCAATTCATTTATTCTGATAGGTCATGGGCTGCCCCTACGAATGAAAGGTGATGTTGAAAGAGCAAATATTCGCCCGCGAAAGCCTTATTGGATTGCTAAGTTTTGGGCGATTCAATAAAGGTAAAAATGAAGATTCATTAATTATAAAAGACAATTACATTATATTTAATATTTACATTAGATAATATAATTAGATAATATAATAAAATAGATTTATAATTTTATATACGAGCAAGATATAAAAATTCCTACGTGACAGATTCGATCTCAAAAAATTCCATGATTCGGTGTATTATTCATGAAATACATATATATATATATATATATATATATATATGTAATATTATTGAATCGTTTCATTCGCGAGGAGCTGGATGAGAAGAAACTCTCATGTCCGGTTCTGCAGTAGAGATGGCATTGAGAAACAACCATCAACTATAACCCCAAAAGAACCAGATTTCGTAAACAACATAGAGGAAGAATGAAGGGAATATCTTATCGAGGCAATCGAATTTGTTTCGGTGGATACGCCCTTCAGGCACTTGAACCCGCTTGGATCACATCTAGACAAATAGAAGCGGGGCGACGAGCCATGACACGATATGCGCGTCGTGGTGGAAAAATATGGGTACGTATATTTCCAGACAAACCTGTTACAGTAAGGCCTACCGAAACACGTATGGGTTCGGGGAAAGGATCTCCCGAATATTGGGTATCGGTCGTTAAACCGGGTCGAATACTTTATGAAATGGGTGGAGTATCAGAAATTGTAGCCAGAGAAGCTATTTCTATAGCTGCGTCCAAAATGCCTATACGAACTCAATTCGTTATTGCAGGATAGGTATGTGTAACGAAAGGAAAGGGGCCCTTGTGATGAAAAAAACCGCAGTTTATTTATTTCTGGACAAACAATATTTCTTCTTTTTTTCTTCGCCCTTTGCATTGAAAGAAAAAAAAAAAAAAATAATGATATGATTCAACCTCAGACCTATCTAAATGTAGCGGACAACAGCGGGGCTAGAGAATTAATGTGTATTCGAATCATAGGAGCTAGTAATCGCCGATATGCTCATATTGGTGACGTTATTGTTGCTGTAATCAAAGAAGCAGTGCCCAATATGCCTCTACAAAGATCAGAAGTAATCAGAGCTGTAATTGTACGTACATGTAAAGAACTCAAACGCGACAATGGTATGATAATACAATATGATGACAATGCAGCAGTTGTCATTGATCAAGAAGGAAATCCAAAAGGAACTCGAGTTTTTGGTGCGATCGCTCGGGAATTGAGACAGTTGAATTTTACTAAAATAGTCTCATTAGCTCCTGAGGTATTATAAATACTAATAGATGAGAACATAATATAGTAGCGTATCTGAAATAGTATATAGTAGGGTATCTGAATTAGATTCAATTAATTAGTAGAATGCATTAGTAGATTGTTTCTCACGCATATACCTTTAATAATTCATAAAAATGAATAAAACATAAAAAAAGAATAAAAAAGCAGAGCATGTTGATTATATAAAAACTCGGAGGCACCAATAATTATAGTTCATCATGGGTAGGGACACTATTGCCGAAATAATAACTTCTATACGAAATGCTGACATGGATAAAAAAGGAACGGTTCGAATAGCATCTACAAATATCACCGAAAACATTGTTAAAATACTTCTACGAGAAGGCTTTATCGAAAATGTGAGAAAACATCGAGCAAGCAAGCAATATTTCTTGGTTTCAACTCTGCGACATAGAAGGAATAGAAAAGGACCATATAGAACTGTTTTAAAACGTATCAGCCGACCCGGCCTACGAATCTATTCCAACCATCAACGAATTCCTAGGATTTTAGGAGGAATGGGTATTGTAATTATTTCTACTTCTCGAGGTATAATGACAGATCGAGAGGCTCGACTAGAAGGAATCGGAGGAGAAATTTTGTGTTATATATGGTGATCTTTCTGGTATCCGAATTGCATCCGTAACTTCCTATTTGTTTTGTGAAAAAAAAGAGGGTTGTCTAATATCACTCCTCCTCCATTAGTTGATAATTCAAGGGGGTTACCTGGAATGAAAGAACAAAAATGGATTCATGAAGGTTTAATTACTGAATCACTTCCCAATGGTATGTTTCGGGTTCGTTTAGATAATGAAGATCTGATTCTAGGTTATGTTTCGGGAAGGATCCGACGCAGTTTTATACGGATACTGCCAGGCGATAGAGTCAAAATTGAAGTAAGTCGTTATGATTCAACCAGGGGACGCATAATTTATAGACTCCGCAACAAAGATTTGAACGATTAAATTAAGTGGCTTTTTCAATATTCCTCTCGTGCAGATACAATTGGAGGTTCAAAATTTCAAGAGACTTATTTTCTTCCAAGAAAAAGATTCGGAGCTAAGGTTAAAGGAATGACAAATATGAAAATAAGGGCTTCCGTTCGTAAAATTTGTGAAAAATGTCGACTGATCCGTAGGCGGGGACGAATTCTAGTAATTTGTTCCAACCCCAGGCATAAACAGAGACAGGGATAATCTTTCTTAAAAAGGGACGCTCAAAAGGACCCAATACACAACACAAATAAAGTAAAGGATTTGTTTTGATAAGAATTAAGATATATCTGTATATAATTAGAGTAAGAATTAGAGAAAGGATAAAATATGACAAAAACTATATCAAGAATTGGCTCACGTAAGAATGGACGCCGAATACCAAAAGGAGTTATTCATGTTCAAGCAAGTTTCAACAATACCATTGTAACAGTTACAGATATACGGGGTCGGGTGGTTTCTTGGTCCTCCGCCGGTACTTGTGGCTTCAGGGGCACAAGAAGAGGAACGCCATTTGCTGCTCAAACCGCAGCCGCAAATGTGATTCGTACAGTAGTGGATCAGGGTATGCAACGAGCAGAAGTCATGATAAAAGGACCGGGTCTTGGAAGAGATGCAGCATTACGCGCCATTCGGAGAAGTGGTATACTATTAAGTTTTGTCAAAGACGTAACCCCTATGCCACATAATGGATGTAGGCCTCCTAAAAAAAGGCGTGTATAGAAATAAGAATTGAACGGATTTCAAGAGAAATAAATGATTCAATGATCTGATCAAATAATATTACTATGCTTCGAGAGGAAATAGCAGTATCTACTCGGACACTACAGTGGAAGTGTGTTGAATCAAGAGCAGACAGTAAACGCCTTTATTATGGACGTTTTATTCTATCTCCACTTATGAAAGGTCAAGCTGATACAATAGGCATCGCGATGCGAAGAGCTTTGCTTGGAGAAATAGAAGGAACATGTATCACATGCGCAAAATCTGAAAAGATACCACATGAATATTCTACTATAGTAGGCATTGAAGAATCAGTACATGAAATTTTAATGAATTTGAAAGAAATTGTATTGAGAAGTAATCTGTATGGAACTCGCGAAGCATCCATTTGCATCAAGGGTCCTGGATATGTAACTGCTCAAGACATCATCTCACCGCCTTCTGTGGAAATAGTTGATACTACACAGCATAT